AATTGCATCCCTTAGGAACCGTACGTGCACCTTTGGATACATACGGTTCAAAAAAAATTGCGAAAAAGAAAAAAAAAAGAATCAATGTGTCGATTCCAGTTTTATTTCTTTTTTTTTTTTTTATGTAACAGGTTTTCTTAATGAAAGGTCTTCTATAAAAAAAAAACGAGATGAGTTTAGGCTCCCTTCCCTCTAAAAAAAAAAAAAAGAGATTACTGAACTTATTAAACTAACCTATCATTGATGTATTGTTTCATCGATATTAAAATCACGATGTCATTGTCTTGTTCCTGAATGGGCCCTTTCAATTCTTTTAGGTTCATGGTCTACCCCGGGAAAAGATCTGTCCGAATTCTATTTGCACATATAGGACAAATGGTCTCAGTACCATTTTTTTGTTAATTTCGTGTCTTGCTTTCCCAAAACTATTTGATGTATTCATCATACTATTCCGTTGGTCGGCAATTTGGGATCACTACTATCACTACTATAGTAATAGTAGGTATAAAGTAATAGTAGGTATAAGAATCATTTATGATACAAGTGGTAATCATACATATATTATATTAACAATTTGTTATCGATTTGGTATTTTCTGAACGGAGCCTGGATACTTTATTTTATCAGTCCAAGTAAACCATAAATTCTTCTAAATTGATAATATTGATCCCCAATATAAAATAAATTGATCTAATTGCACTTCACGCTCCGAATGATTGATTGATGCCTCACTCAATACAATATCTCTTGGGCGAAACAGAGGATATCTCGATCAGGGGAGAGAACGGGTAAATCCCATATGACCCAATATGTCTGACAAGTCGCACTATACGTCAACCCAAACCGCATCTTCCTCTCCAGGACTCCGAAAAGGTACTTTTGGAACACCAATGGGCATTAAATTAAAGAAAAAAATTTAGTACTATACTTCACTTTAATATGGAAACGTAACAATCAATGGTTTATTGTCTTCATCCCTTTTTTCTCTTTATTCTATTTGATACATAGATTGGAAAGTTTATAGAGTAAGACAGAATGAATAAAGAAAAAATTTGAACGAAGAAATCGATCGTTCGAATGATAAACAAGTATCTATCCATTCGTTCCCCAAAAATGGGACCAATCCTCCCATTGCGTATTGGTACTTATCGGGTATAGAATAGATCTGCTTCTCTTTGTTCTTACGAACAAAATTGTTCCGTTATTTTCACGTTATTTTCAATGGAATGGAATAAATATTAATCCTTTCTGATACGGAATCTACTGAAAAGGTTAGGTACATGGTTAGTATATATAGTCTTTTCCAATGCGATAAAATAAAGTGGCATAGTGTCTATTTTTCTTTGATAAAGAGGTATTTCCATGGGTTTACCTTGGTATCGTGTTCATACTGTCGTATTGAATGATCCCGGTCGATTGCTTTCTGTTCATATAATGCATACAGCTCTAGTTTCTGGTTGGGCTGGTTCGATGGCTTTATATGAATTAGCGGTTTTTGATCCCTCTGATCCCGTTCTTGATCCGATGTGGAGACAAGGTATGTTCGTTATACCCTTCATGACTCGTTTAGGAATAACCAATTCGTGGGGCGGTTGGAGTATTTCAGGAGGAACTATAACAAATCCGGGTATTTGGAGTTATGAAGGTGTGGCAGGGGCACACATAGTGTTTTCCGGTTTGTGCTTCTTGGCAGCTATCTGGCATTGGGTATATTGGGACCTAGAAATATTCTGTGATGAACGTACGGGAAAACCTTCTTTGGATTTGCCCAAGATCTTTGGAATTCATTTATTTCTCTCAGGGGTAGCTTGCTTTGGCTTTGGTGCATTTCATGTAACAGGTTTGTATGGTCCTGGAATATGGGTGTCCGATCCTTATGGACTAACTGGAAAAGTACAATCTGTAAATCCAGCGTGGGGCGCGGAAGGTTTTGATCCTTTTGTTCCGGGAGGAATAGCCTCTCATCATATTGCAGCGGGTACATTGGGCATATTAGCAGGCCTATTCCATCTTAGTGTTCGTCCGCCTCAACGTCTATACAAAGGATTACGTATGGGCAATATTGAAACTGTACTTTCCAGTAGTATCGCTGCTGTTTTTTTTGCAGCTTTTGTTGTTGCTGGAACTATGTGGTATGGTTCAGCAACTACCCCAATCGAATTATTTGGTCCTACTCGTTATCAGTGGGATCAGGGATACTTTCAGCAAGAAATATATCGAAGAGTTAGTGCCGGGCTAGCCGAAAATCTTAGTTTATCGGAAGCTTGGTCTAAAATTCCCGAAAAATTAGCTTTTTATGATTATATTGGTAATAATCCGGCAAAGGGGGGATTATTCAGAGCAGGCTCAATGGACAATGGGGATGGAATTGCTGTTGGATGGTTAGGACACCCCGTCTTTAGAGATAAAGAAGGGCGCGAGCTTTTTGTACGTCGTATGCCTACTTTTTTTGAAACATTTCCGGTAGTTTTGGTAGATGAAGACGGAATTGTGAGAGCTGATGTTCCTTTTAGAAGGGCAGAATCAAAGTATAGTGTTGAACAAGTAGGTGTTACTGTTGAGTTCTATGGTGGCGAACTTAATGGAGTAAGTTATTCTGATCCTGCTACTGTGAAAAAATATGCTAGACGTGCCCAATTAGGTGAAATTTTTGAATTAGATCGGGCTACTTTGAAATCCGATGGTGTTTTTCGTAGCAGTCCAAGGGGTTGGTTCACTTTTGGGCATGCTACGTTTGCTTTGCTCTTCTTTTTCGGACACATTTGGCATGGCGCTAGAACCTTGTTCAGAGATGTTTTTGCCGGTATTGATCCAGATTTGGATGCTCAAGTGGAATTCGGAGCATTCCAAAAACTTGGAGATCCAACTACAAGGAGACAAGTAGTCTGATACGACATTGTTGTGGTATCTTTCGCCTCTATTTTTTTTTATTTTACATTGGGTATCAGAGAAATCTTGACTTGAATCACCATCTTTTCTTTGACTTTTTTTCTTTCTTTATATGATATGGTAAATGATCCCAAATGAATAGGTGTGGAAGCTATAATTGTAAACCACGATCGAATCCATGGAAGCATTGGTTTATACATTCCTTTTAGTCTCGACTTTAGGGATAATTTTTTTCGCTATCTTTTTTCGAGAACCACCTAAGGTTCCGACTAAAAAAATGAAATAACCTTTCGAAATAATTTAATTGAAGTAATGAGCCTCCCATATTGGGAGGCTCATTACTTCAACTAGTCCCCGTGTTCTTCGAATGGATCTCTTAGTTGTTGAGAGGGTTGCCCAAAAGCGGTATATAAGGCGTACCCAGTAAAGCTTACAAGTAAACCAGATATGGAGATGGCGACTAGGGTTGCTGTTTCCATTTTTAGATAATTTCAAGATCACAATGGATCTACGATAAGATCGTTTATTTACAACTACAACGGAATAGTATACAAAGTCAACAGATCTCAACCAATCATTAAATAGGATTTATGGCTACACAAACCGTTGAGGATAGTTCTAGATCTGGGCCAAGACGAACTACTGTAGGGGATTTATTGAAACCATTGAATTCGGAATATGGTAAAGTAGCTCCGGGATGGGGGACTACACCACTTATGGGGGTCGCAATGGCTCTATTTGCGATATTCCTATCTATTATTTTGGAAATTTATAATTCTTCCGTTTTACTGGATGGAATTTCAATGAGTTAGGTTTATAAGAACTATGAAGTCCTAGTCTTTCAATCAAAGAAAAAATTACTTTAGACTTGGATTTCTAGACCATTCTATTCTGGTAGTTCGACCGTGGAATTTATTTGTTTCGGTATTTCCGGAATATGAGTGTGTGACTTGTTATAATTGATCCTATTGATAATACATAGAATGGATCTGTTATCTCTATCAAGATGATTCTACCTCGTCGGATATTTATTCTAGTATCTGGAGCACGGAATATATAGAGTAGGTCAAGAAAAGAAATATTTGAACTATGATTCATACCTACTATTTATTCAGACCTCGCAACCGGACTCAAAAAAAATTCAAATAGGTATTTCCTAAATCAAACGAATTTTATTCCTTCAGATTTATTTTGACTGAAGGATAACTCTTTCTCTAGATTTTGTTGAGTCATTACATCCATTCATTCAATAAGTGATCATCAAAGGTTCTTACTCAGAGAACCTTTGAGTTTAGCTTGAGGCTAAATCATCGTGGTTCTAGTATGAATCTGAGGTTTCAATTGATTCATAGGGTCTCAACAAGAGAATTCCTATCAATAGTAAAACAAGAGTAAATCCGCAGTACGCACAAAAAAAAAAAAAAACAATAAATCAAATAACAAATAAAAAATAGGGAAGAGAAGATTCAAGAGGCCTGTAACGATCAACATAAAGAAAGACAGATGAGCCAACTTGATATTTTTTGGCATTATCATCACAAAGAAGAGATTCCGGATTTTTGTTACTTCGTATCTTCGAGGCAAATCGAATCAAGTGGTTAATGAAGTTTTTAACTTTCTATTATATATCCGTTGAAATCAGTATTTGTGTGTTTCCGCTTGAGCCGTACGAGATGAAATTCTCATATACGGTTCTCAGAGGGGGAGTTCCATTGGGTTACCTATCTCAATAAAGTATATGATTGGTTTGAGGAACGTCTTGAGATTCAGGCGATTGCAGATGATATAACTAGTAAATATGTTCCTCCTCATGTCAACATATTTTATTGTTTAGGGGGGATCACACTTACTTGTTTTCTAGTACAAGTAGCTACGGGTTTTGCTATGACTTTTTACTATCGTCCAACCGTTACAGAGGCTTTTTCCTCTGTTCAATACATCATGACTGAGGCCAACTTTGGTTGGTTAATCCGATCAGTTCATCGATGGTCAGCAAGTATGATGGTTCTCATGATGATCCTGCACGTATTTCGTGTGTATCTCACAGGTGGATTTAAAAAACCTCGCGAATTAACTTGGGTTACGGGTGTGGTTTTGGCTGTATTGACTGC